GGGAAGCTGTAGGTATTATTGCAGGTCAATCGATTGGAGAACCGGGTACTCAATTAACATTAAGAACTTTTCATACCGGAGGAGTATTCACGGGGGGTACTGCAGAACATGTGCGAGCCCCATCTAATGGAAAAATCAAATTCAATGAGGACTTGGTTCATCCGACACGTACACGTCATGGGCATCCTGCCTTTCTATGTTCTATGGACTTGTATGTAACTATTGAGAGTGAAGATATTCTACATAATGTGAATATTCCACCCAAAAGTTTGCTTTTAGTTCAAAACGATCAATATGTAGAATCAGAACAAGTAATTGCTGAGATTCGCGCAGGAATATCCACTTTGAATTTTAAAGAGACGGTTCGAAAACATATTTATTCTGATTCAGATGGAGAAATGCACTGGAGTACCGATGTCTATCATGCCCCCCAATTTACATATGGTAATGTTCATCTATTACCAAAAACAAGTCATTTATGGATATTATTAGGAGGGCCGTGCAGGTCCAGTCTAGTCTACCTTTCGATCCACAAGGATCAGGATCAAATGAATGCGCATTCTCTTTCTGGCAAGCGAAGATATACTTCTAACCTCTCAGTAACCAATGATCAGGCGAGGCAGAAATTGTTTAGTTCGGATTTTTATGGTCAAAAAGACGATAGGATTCCTGATTATTCAGACCTTAATCGAATCATATGTACTGGTCAGTATAATCTCGTATATTCGCCTATTCTTCACGATAATTCTGATTTATTGTCAAAAAGGCGAAGAAATAAATTCATCATTCCACTACACTCGATTCAAGAACTCGAGAATGAACTAATGCCTCGTTCAGGTATCTCGATTGAAATCCCCGTAAATGGTAGTTTCCGTCGAAATAGTATTCTTGCTTATTTCGATGATCCTCGATACAGAAGAAAGAGTTCGGGCATTATTAAATATGGGACTATAGAAACGCATTCAGTCATCAAAAAAGAGGATTTGATTGAGTATCGAGGAGTCAAGGAATTTAGGCCAAAATACCAAATGAAAGTAGATCGATTTTTTTTCATTCCTGAAGAGGTGCATATCTTGCCCGGATCTTCTTCCATAATGGTCCGGAACAATAGTATCGTTGGGGTCGATACACAAATCACCTTAAATCTAAGAAGCCGAGTTGGTGGGTTGGTCCGGGTGGAGAGAAAAAAAAAACGAATTGAACTGAAAATCTTTTCTGGAGATATCCATTTTCCTGGAGAGACAGATAAGATATCCAGACATACCGGCGTTTTGATACCACCAGGAACAGGAAAAATAAATTCCAAGGAATACAAAAAAGTGAAAAATTGGATCTATGTCCAACGAATTACACCTAGTAAGAAAAGGTTTTTTGTTTTAGTTCGACCTGTCGTCACATATGAAATAACGGACGGTATAAATTTAGCAACTCTTTTTCCACCGGATCCATTGCAGGAAAGGGATAATGTGCAACTTCGAATTGTCAATTATATCCTTTATGAAAATGGCAAACCGATTCGAGGAATTTCTGACACAAGTATTCAATTAGTTCGGACTTGTTTAGTATTGAATTGGAACCAAGACAAAAAAAGTTCTTCTTGCGAAGAAGCCCGTGCTTCTTTTGTTGAAATAAGGACAAATGGTTTGATTCGACATTTCTTAAGAATCAACTTAGTGAAATCCCCTATTTCGTATATCGGAAAAAGGAATGATCCGTCGGGGTCCGGATTGCTCTCTGATAATGGATCAGATTGTACCAATATCAACCCCTTTTCTGCCATTTATTCCTATTCCAAGGCAAAAATTCACCAATCTCTTAACCAACCTCAAGGAACTATTCATACGTTGTTGAATAGAAATAAGGAATGTCAGTCATTGATAATTTTGTCAGCAGCCAATTGTTCTCGAATGGGGCCATTCAAGGATGTAAAATATCACAGTGTGATAAAAGAATCAATTCAAAAAGATCCCCTAATTCCAATTAGGAATTCATTGGGCCCTTTAGGAACATGCCTTCCAATTGAGAATTTTTATTCATCTTACCATTTAATAACTCATAATCAGATCTTAGTAACTAAATATTTGCAACTTGACAATTTAAAACAGACTTTTCAAGTGATTAAATTGAAATATTATTTAATGGATGAAAATGGAAAAATTTTTAATCCCGATCCATGCCGTAACATTATTTTAAATCCATTCAATTTGAATTGGTTTTTTCTCCATCACAATTATTGTGCAGAGACATCTAAAATAATTAGTCTTGGACAGTTTATTTGTGAAAATGTATGTATAGCCAAAAATGGATCGCCCCTCAAATCGGGTCAAGTTATACTTGTTCAAGTTGACTCGATAGTGATACGATCAGCTAAGCCTTATTTGGCCACCCCAGGAGCAACTGTTCATGGCCATTATGGGGAAACCCTTTACGAAGGAGATACATTAGTTACATTTATATATGAAAAATCGAGATCTGGTGATATAACACAGGGTCTTCCAAA